AGACCTATGTTATAGAGTATATAACTTCTATCATAGGGATCAATTTCTGGTCGCGTAGCTTCATAATAATTCTGTAAAGCTTCTGCATAATTTCCTTCGGATTGAGCCGACATCCGTTACGGTCGTTCATTCTTGTAAAAGAATCTCCGTTACAGAACCGTACGTGAGATTTTCATCTCATACGGCTCCTCCCTTCTGTGCATAGTACTAAAGGTAATAATTCATGTAATCAAAATTTAACTATTCTCATTATGAACTGACAGGAGCTGGTATTTTTACAAGAAATTTCTAACCAGCCTTCCCACAAGAGGTTTTTTCTTACCACCAATCGTATTAGTGATAGATAGAAATGGTAACTCCAACAATTTCTTTGTACTCAACGCTTACGATTTCCAGGAATTAGTCACTTCAACGGTCTTTGATGGTTATACGGGTACCCAAAGCACGAATGAGATGGATCTTAGTTTTCCCAACCATTCTTGTTAGTCCCGATACCGATAAGGAAAAGGGTTATTTATAACAAAGTTTTCGTGTTGTTGATTCCTAGGTGTAGTGCTTTTTCCACAATGCCACCTATGGATACTAATTAAGTAGGATTGACCTCCAATAAAGAACCTATAGATGTAACCTTTCGCTCAATACTAAAATCGATAATTGAAGCATCTAAGGCTGCATCAATCGAGGATACACGACAGAAGGAATTGCTCTATCTCTAAACTTCACCTTCACCAAGCGTAGGTTTCTTTCACTAATTTGTTTTTTTATATTCCTAACTACGTTCTTTTTCTCGTAAAACTGAGGGGTAAAAAAACAAGAAAAGAATCAAATCGCACCATCTCCGTAATAGGTAAATGCCTTTTTTTCTCCTGAAGTTGTCGGAATTATTCGTAATAAGATATTGGCTACAATTGAGGAGGTCTTATCAATAAAATTTCCATTTATTCGAGATCTAGGCATAATTATCAATTCATTCTATAATTATTTTCATTCCCCTTCGGGGAAAACGATCCCACAAAAAAAGGAATTGTACAGTACAAAATAACATAAAAACAGACTAATTGGAAAAACGTGGAGCACAAATTGTCCTCCCTTTTGACAAAGATGAAATGAAATAGTTGAATCAGATTATATTTCATTCCAATTTAGTAGTATACTATTACTATTTCATCTAAGTTTAATAACCAAGTTTCCTATGTATTGATTTTGATAACTCGATAAGTTTTGATTTGGTTATCAAAAGGAAAAAGAATTGAATAATCATTCCATGATAAAAAAATAAGGTAAATAAGGTAACCATCCTTTATTTTAATTATTTTAATTTTATTTTGTTTGCATAACGTATATGTGCCACGCCATACAGTTGAAATCAAAAAATGAATCGGACAATTCATGAATTTTGAATAGATCATGGGGTAGCTAATGAAAGAAGTTGCTGTTGATAAATATGAAATTGGAAAAAAACTTTTCTTCCTATGGAACCACCAGGCGGTCATACCTGTACTACAATTAAGATGAATGGCTCGCTACTTAATTCGGTTTTTGGTCAAGAATAAGATTCCGTAGGAGGGATGGCTGAGTGGTTCAAGGCGTAGCATTGGAACTGCTATGTGAACTTTTGTTTACCGAGGGTTCGAATCCCTCTCTCTCCTTTTCTTTTCATTTATCAACGTTACGTATCAAATCAAATAATAATTGATATCATTATTTTAACAGTCCTTATTTGATAGAGATTCTCTATCCCTAATTAGAGCCTGTGATACGTAAAATACAAATAGAAATATTGTATTGATATTGAAAAGAAGAAAAAGAATCCTATTTATTGTCGATCCATTTTTGATATGTGAATGAGACAAGGTACTCTATTTACTTCAGAGAAGGGGGTAAAAATTGTATGAACCTTGCTTTTTTTATTTTCGTTAGAATCAAGTTTGACGGGAATAATATTCTACGACCAACAACTCATTTATTTTCAAACCGATCGATTTATTATCTATGATTTGATTTACAAATCCTTTATATTGTAAGGAATCAATAGTCAAATGGTTTGGCAATTCCCCGCGGGGGGATGAAACAAGATAATTTTGAATCAGAGCTTTCGATCTTTCTTTATCCTTCGTAGTAATAATATCTCGGGGTTTGCAACGATAACTTGGTATATCTACTATACGACCATTAACTAAAATATGTCTATGGTTAACTAATTGTCTGGCTCCAGGAATGGTCGAAGCCATACCTAATCGAAAAAGGATGTTATCCAAACGCATCTCGAGTAGTTGTAGTAAAACCTGACCTGTTGACCCTTTGGCTTTTCCAGCAATATGCACATATTTAAGTAATTGTCGCTCTGCCAGACCATAATGAAAACGCAATTTCTGTTTCTCTTCTAAACGAATACGATATTGTGATCTTTTTCCCGAGCGCAATTGGGTTTGAAGATAACTTCCGGATCTGGGGCTTTTACTAGTTAGTCCCGGTAAAGACCCCAGACGGCGTATTTTTTTGAAACGAGGTCCTCGGTAACGAGACATATAAATAAAGGCTCCCTTTTTGATTCACTTTCATTTGAAAAAAAAAATTCTAATTATAATATTATAGAAATCTCAAATTAAAATAAAATATAAAAAAATATTATAAAATATATAAAATAAATTCAGACTGAACTAAAGGATCAGCAAAGCAAAACACAATCTACTGAAGTATTACAAAGCAGAATGAAATAAATTTCATCAATATTTTTATTTTTTGTATATATAATATAGTGAAGTTCAAGCGAAGGCTACCTTTTCAAATTTCTTCTGTAAAGATCTAGTTAACTTTTTTTATTCATAGCTATAGCTGCAAGTTACCATGACATAATAACTCGACATTTAGAGAAAGCGAGAGTAGATATTTTCAATCATGCAAAGAAAAAGAGCCGGCTATCGGAATCGAACCGATGACCATCGCATTACAAATGCGATGCTCTAACCTCTGAGCTAAGCGGGCGGATATAAGATCAATAGTGTATAGGAAACTCTCGGATCTTAGCTATTACCTGGTGATTCTTCTTTTTTTTTTCATTTATTGATTATTTTAATTTCTTCTCTATTTCTATTCTTATTTATTCTATTTATAGTTATTAGTTATAGATTTTAGATTCTATATGATTCTATATTAGAAAATATAAAATAAAAATCTTTAGATTCGTTATATCTAGATATTATATCTAGATATATAAATATAAATTATATAAATTATATATAAATAGAAATTAAATTCCATATTCATATTATCCTATTAATCAAATTATCATATTAGAATTTCTAATTAAAAATTTGTAAAATAATTCTAAATATTAAATAATAGAAAATCTAAAAAAATCTAATTTAGAATTAAATTCTTACTATTTTGAATATCATATGATTAATATGAAGATGAATATGAAATAAAGATGGATATGAAATCAATACAATAAATCCAATCTTAAATTAAATCTTCACTTCAATAATATTAATATGATTATTTTATGATAATTAAAATCATATTATTAATAATTCATTTATTCTCATTCTAATGGTGTAACTAAAAAACTATACTATAAATCTAAATTTCACATAAAGAAACTATCTATATCCTAATAGATAAATAGTGAAAAACTAAATAGAATTATATTCTATTGATTTCTATTCGAATAATGTAAATCCATGACTAAAACTGATAGAAACTTGTATTCTATCATTATACACAAGAGGACGAATTGTTAAAAAAAAAAAAAAATAAAATAAATATCGAGCGTTCTACTATTTTTAATTCCGCTATAAAAAAGAAGGGGGAGTCAAGGCATAGATATATGTGGGATATATCTATCTATATTGAATTGCGGATACATCAATGATAGAATAATTTCGGATTGAAACAAATAGGGTTCATCCAATAGAGATGAAATGATAGAATGGAAGACGGCCAAAAAAAGAAAATAGCAGCATACACTTTTTCGATACAAGAATCCTTACCTAATGAATTCAACAGTTCCAAGATCAATGAAAGAGGTGTATGGAATTACAATTAGATCCTTGTATCATATCAAATATCAAAGCAAAGGGGGATATGGCGAAATTGGTAGACGCTACGGACTTGATTTGATTGGATTGAGCCTTGGTATGGAAACCTTGCTAAGTGGTAACTTCCAAATTCAGAGAAACCCTGGAACTAAAAATGGGCAATCCTGAGCCAAATCTTTATAAAAAATGGAAAATTAGAATAAAAAGGGATAGGTGCAGAGACTCAATGGAAGCTGTTCTAACGAATGAAATTGACTACGTTACGTTAGTAGCAAAAATCCTTCTATCAAATGATAGAAATGACAGTAAAGGATAAGCTTATATACCTAATACATACTGACATAGGAAAGATTAATCACAACCCTCTATTTCGATATTTAGATTCTTTCTATATTAATTAGAATGATAGAGATCAAAAAATCTATGAAAAAAAGGAAGAGTTATTCTGAATCCATTCCCATTTTCCAATTGAAGTTTAAATTGAAATAGAATTCGAATATTCATTGATCAAATGATTAATTCCAGAGTTTCATAGATCTTTTGAAAATTAATCGGACGAGAATAAAGAGAGAGTCCCATTTTACATGTCAATACCGACAACAATGAAATTTATAGTAAGAGGAAAATCCGTCGACTTTGAAAATCGTGAGGGTTCAAGTCCCTCTATCCCCAAGAAAAGCCCATTTTACCTCCTCTTATTTCTTTATCTTCTTTTTTTTTTCATCAATGGTTCAGTTCAACCAAAATTCAATATCTTTCTCATTTCATTCACTCTGTTCTTTCACAAACGGATCCGAATAGAAATCCTCGTTTCTTCTTCCAATCCAATTTCATTTGTATAGATACGATACCTGTACAAATGAACATATATGTATAGATTCAAGGAATCCCCGTTATTGAGTCATTCACAGTCCATATCATTATCCTTACATTTACAATACAAAGAAAGTCTTCTTTTTGTTTTGAAGATCTAAGAAATTGAGGAGCTAGGTACAATTTGTTAAGACTTTTTTAGTTCTTTTCATTGACATAGATACAAGTACTCCGCTAGGATGATGCACAGGAAATGGTCGGGATAGCTCAGTTGGTAGAGCAGAGGACTGAAAATCCTCGTGTCACCAGTTCAAATCTGGTTCCTGACACGTGAATAATGTATCGGATAAATATTAATACCTCATACAAATGAAATTCATTGATACGGATCGGGATACATATTCTTTACTTTCCTTTTCATTTTTATTTTTTTCCTCTCTGTTCATACTTTGATCTTATTTAAATTTTAAATAGGATGTGAAATTTTCGTATATATCTCAAATTTCATAAAAAAATTAGATAAAAATTAGATAAAAAGATTCAGAGTGAAAGGATAAGAATAGAAAGGATGTTTTTCAGACACAGTACAAATCAACCCCAATTCCTTTCATTTTTCATTTCTGCATTTCGTCTCTTCCGTCTTTTTTTTTTTTCATATTTTTTTTTTTTCTCACTCTTGCTCAATTTCCGGCGCCCCCCCTAAGTGATGTGCGCGATACAAAGGTCATGGTACAGAACTCTTTTAAGTCATCCTAGTCTTTCTGCTCATACAAAATGTATATGATATCTTTCCAATTGGGGAATATCAATGAGAACCTCTTTTTTTAGCCACCCTCATATGAATTAAAGTCCAGTTACTCTGTTTCATCTAGAAGGGAATGTAAAAATGTTCTTTGATTGAAATGAAATCTGGAGTCGTGTCGTATAAGTACTTATCATTCAAAGAGCATCTTGTATTTCATAGAAATTGGGAGTGGAGTAATATAGTCTTTACGTAAGGACCAGCCTATCCAATTTTCAGGCATCAAGATACGTTTAAGGCGAGGATGATTCTCATAAGAAATTCCCAACATATCATAAGATTCCCGTTCCTGAAAATCCGTACTTCTCCAAATCCAGAAAACGGACGGGGTTCGAGGATTACTCCTGGGGGCAAATACTTTTATGCATACCTCCTCTGGTTTATCTATACCATAACGTATTTTCGTAAGGTGATACACACTAGCTAAAAATCCGTCTGGTGCTACATCATAGGCACACTGGGAGCGTAAATAATTGTAACCATATACCATATATAAAAAGACTGACCCGCTCTTTCTTATTCTGCACAAAGGAACCCTGCCTGATTAACTAATTCGTAAGAAGATACTGACCCTTTGGACTTTAAATCTTTTTCAAATTCAAATCTAAAAGGTATCTCTGAAGTAGATGGTAATTGATAGAGTAATCCTTGATTATAATTTCCAGTATTAGTACTGTGTCGAAGGTAAACCTTGTGATTAGTAGTAAAACATCGATTCTCCTGTTGATACACAGTTCTATCTTCAACTTCAAAGATTTTTTGAGATATCTTCTTACGAAGTTTCGTTATAGCATCTATAAAAGAATCTTCTTTATAGTAAAGAAAAAATTATAAATAAATTCAATAAAATTGAAAAATCATTAAGAATTCAATATCAATAGAATATGATAATATTATTACTATATTTTTATTAGTATAACTATAATAGTATAGTTATATTTTATATTTAATTTTATGGAATCATGAACGTTCGGCATAATATAGGATCCCTCTAATAATCTTCTCCTAATAGTCTAATAGAAAGAATCACACATTATCGAGCAATTCGACAGAACAAATTCCCAAACCCGCTCAACTCTTAGAATATAGAAGGAGGAGCCTTGATGGATGTAGGGCTAATTAATTAGCCCTACATTATCTTTGAAACAAATTTAAAATTGAAAGAATCTAAGAATCTATTAGGTTTGTTGTTCAGCCAAAAACTGATTATCCACAAATACTCAAGATCAAGAAAAGAATAGGTCCTAGATCCATGCGACTTAGGATTGGATTTGCTTGGGTCAGGTTGAAGTCTTTAGACAGTATTCTTTCATGATTTTAATTTCATAAATTGACTGGGTTTGGGTATACCAAACCCCAAAAAAGTGTATAAATAACTCTTTGATCATGGGCAATAAAAGAGGAAAAAGTAATTCATTCATGAAAATGGATAAAGAAATATGGTTATTTGATCCGAGATTTGACAAATACCAATTGGGTCCGTTGAAATGAATTATTGTGTTTATTTTATTGTTCCTACTATTAAATAAAATATAAAATAAATAAAATAAAACTACTAAAATCTCTATACAAAACAAAAATGGAATGGAATGTATAATGTATTAGGGCTATACGGACTCGAACCGTAGACCTTCTCGGTAAAACAGAGAAAACTGATTATTATCGAAATGATTCGAACTGTTTCAAAGACCCAACATGCATTTTGTTGCATTGGGCTCTTTCATCAACTGATGTAAAGATCAGTTAGTCCACCATTTTTTTCTTTACAGGAAGATAAAAAGATAATGAGACGGTTCCATGTGCTCTGATTCATTATTTGTATCCTGATCTAGGAGCAATACCAAA